AGATGAATAAAAAGGCTTATATAAACAGTATGCTATAAATATTCCAAAAAAAGCTATACTGACTGAAAAAGTTGCATTTCTCAAAAATTCATACCAATCTACAAAATTTTGTGAATTTTTATGCAAAAGGTTTATCGACGGCGTGAATAATTTTGATAATATATCAAAGTCTATTCCTTCTTGATTGAAAGGAATTCCTATGGCTCCAATAAACAAAGTAAATAAAAGCAATACAAGCATAGGAAATAGAATAGTATTGTCTGATTCATGGGGATAATAGAAAGTTCTTGTATTAAGTCCAAAATTTTCAACAGTAATAAAAGTTTGATTTCTTACATTATTACTAATTTTATATGTTTTCTTGCAAAAAAAAGAAGCTCTTTTCGTATTATTCATTGTTAATAATGGTACTAACCCAAAATTTCGATTAAGTTTTTTTTCTTCTTCTTTACCCCATAAAGAGATTGAATAGAAGGAGCTACTTTTTTTTCCACTGTAATTTATAAAATAAGTGTTTAAATGTCCTTCAAAAGTAAGTAAATAAATCCGAAACATATAAAATGCAGTTAATCCCGCTGTTGAACAAGCTATTAGTGCAAAAATTGGCGAAAACAACAAACTATCATTAAGAATTTCATCTTTAGACCAAAAACAAGCAAGGGGGGGAATACCACAAAGAGAAAGTGTTCCTACTAAAAAGGCCGTTTTTGTAATCGGGACATGTTTTGTCAAACCACCCATAAGAATCATATTCTGACTTTTATCGGGAGAATATCCAACTATAGCTTCCATTGAATGAATAATGGATCCAGATCCTAAAAACAACAAAGCTTTCGAATAAGCATGAGTAATCAAATGAAATAAAGCGGATCGATAAGACCCCATACCTAGAGCTAACATCATATAACCCAGTTGAGACATTGTAGAATAGGCTAAACCTCTCTTAATGTCTTTTTGAGCAAGAGCTAAAGTGGCTCCTAAGAGTACTGTTATTATACCTATCAAAGATATTATATACAGTATAGAAGGGATAACTATAAAAAGAGGAAGAAGACGAGCTACAAGAAAAATTCCCGCCGCTACCATAGTAGCAGCATGTATAAGAGCCGAAATGGGAGTAGGGCCCTCCATGGCATCAGGTAACCATACATGAAGAGGAAATTGTGCGGATTTAGCAATAGGACCCACAAATAATAGAAATGCACACAAAGTAAGGAATAAGAGATTTACTCTATTATTTAAAATTAAATTATTGAATATTTCGAACAAATCCTGAAATTCGAAACTGCCAGTTATCCAATAAAGACCTAAAATTCCTAATAATAAACCAAAATCCCCTACACGATTAGTTACAAAAGCTTTTTGACAAGCATTCGCTGCAATAGGTCGTGTGAACCAAAAACCTATTAATAAATACGAACACATTCCCACTAATTCCCAAAAAAAATAAACTTGGATCAAATTAGAACTAGTAACTAATCCTAACATTGAAGTATTAAAAAAACCCATATAAGCAAAAAACCTCAGATATCCTTGATCATGAGACATATAATTGTCACTATAAATCAGAACCAAAATCCCAACAGTTGTAATTAATATTGACATAATAGAAGTAAGTGGATCAATAAAGTAACCGAGCTCAAAAGAAAATTCATTATTTATGGTCCAAGACCAGACATTTTGATGAATGCAACTTAGAAAAATTTGTTGAATAGATAGATAGAGTGAAAAGATCATAACTATAATTAACAAAAAAATACTCAGAAAAGTCCACATACGGCGAAGGTTTTTTGTTGCTGTCGGAAAAAGTAGAAGTCCAACTCCTAGTAAAATAGGTACTGGAAGTGGAATGAAAGGGATGATCCATGAATATTGATATGTATGTTCCATAAAATAAAAAATCCTTTTTATTTTATTCTTAAATTTATTATTTCTTATTCACTGGTTTGTATATATATATTTTTCAAAGGGGACAATAAAAAAGCACGCGATTTCAAACCGAAATAGAAATTTTTTCGAATTAGTATAATTCTTCATAAATCTTTGAAAAGAAATATATATTCAAATCAAAAAATTAGCAGTTATTAAATAATATTACTAAGTTACTGTCAAAAAAAATTATTTGTCTTTTTTTTATTACTACTAAATAAAATTGTGATTTTATGCAGATACAGAAAAAGTGAATTATAATTCCGTATTACAATAATTTATATACATATATTAAGAATAGAACAAAGATTTACACGACAAAAAACTATATAATATTAATTATATAATAAGAATAACTTTACCTAAAATAAAGTTATTTGAGTTTGATTATTTAGAATTATTAAGGAATGAATTTGAATTATGGAATTTAGTGATTGTCTTCCAGTACACTAAGTGAGCTTTTTTTATTTGCAAGAAAGATTATTATAATCGATCTTTTTTTTTACATATGATGTGACGAAATCTCATAATTTTTCTGATAATATAATCTATCAATATAGATTAATTAAATGAGCACTCTCGTACGGATTTCAAACGTTAAATAAACACAATTTTAATAACCAAATAAAATAAAAAAAAAAAAAATAAAAAAAAGTTGGTTGGGTTTTAAACTTTTGAATGTCTTTTTTGTTTTGAAAATAATATATAATAAAATTTGAAAGAAAAAAATAACTCGATATGGAGTACGAAAGAATAGAATAATAAATGTCTTTGACATCCAATTATACCACTGAAAAACTTTTTTTTTCATTTTTGAATGGCAGTTCCAAAAAAACGTACTTCTATCTCGAAAAAGCGTATTCGTAAAACAATTTGGAAAAGAAAGGGATATTGGACATCGTTGAAAGCTTTTTCGTTAGGGAAATCACTTTCTACAGGTAATTCAAAAAGTTTTTTTGTACAACAAAATAAATAAAAAACACTATAATAATTAGAATTAGCCTAACTTAAAAACAAATTTTTTAGAATACATATAAAAAAAAAGGAACCAAAAGAAAAAAAAAAGACAATATATAGATAAAAAAGAAAGGTTCACATTTTTTTTGAGTTCCAAAAAAGGGATTCTTATTTTCCCCATCACTACCTTGATGCAATAATAAATAAAGATCTTTTATTTCCTCATTAAGAGGAAATAAAAGATCTTTAAGCGAAATTAATAGGTTCTTCAAATTAATTAATTTAAGTGAAAAACTTTTTAACTTTATACCTTTAGGAATTTAGGAATTATTATTTCTCTGAATTCTTATATTCTTTACTTGGAATCAAATTGATAAAAGCATCTGTCCACAATAAGTGAATATTAGATAATAATAATAAATAATAATATATGATATGATTTTTAAGTGATCAAAAAATCTTATGTTTGGACTGTTTGTACAATATAAAAAGATGTATCAAAATCAATATTTTGATAATTTTTTTTTGATTTCTCTTGAGCAATTAGGAAAATCTGATTTTATTTAAAATTTCTAAGGGTTTTGGAGACGTTTTAATTTTTAGAAAAAGCATTTTTTTTATTAATGGAACTGATAAATGGAATTTATCAGTTTTTTTAATCATATAAATGAAAAAAAAAATGATAAAGAGCATTTAGAGTTTTGTCTTTGGGTTGAAGTCCCAACTACTTCCAGTTAGTTACATTTTTCATTGTATTTTAGAAAAAAATATAAAGGACAAAAAGTGAATTTAAAGAATTTAAAATAACTCAGATAAAAAAAAGATCTTAATTGAATTAAAACCCCCAAGACCTATTTAAAAAAGTTTTTATTCATTAAATCAATTGTAAATTCGAGTCAATTGGCTTCTTTAGTTAAATTTTAATCTCGACGATTGAATAAAAACTTGTTAGTATTGTGTTGAACAAGTTGCCGCTATGGTGAAATTGGTAGACACGCTGCTCTTAGGAAGCAGTGCTAGAGCATCTCGGTTCGAGTCCGAGTAGCGGCATAAGATCTTATAAAAGAGATATTATAAGTTTTATAATCAAAATAATACCCGACTCTTTTTTTCTAAAATCGGGTAAAACCGAGTCTTAATTTATTAATTTTTAACAAATTTTTTATGATTTTTTCAATTTTAGAGCATATATTCACTCATATATCTTTTTCGGTCGTTTCAATTGTACTGATAATTTATTTTTTAACTTTATTAGTTAATTTAGATGAAATCATAGGATTTTTTGATTCATCAGATAAAGGAATCGTAATTACGTTTTTTGGTATAACAGGATTATTATTCACTCGTTGGATTTATTCAGGACATTTTCCATTAAGTAATTTATATGAATCATTAATTTTTCTTTCATGGGCTTTTTCAATTATTCATATGGTTTCCTATTTTAATAAAAAACAAAAAAATCACTTAAACGCAATAACTGCGCCAAGTGCTATTTTTATTCAGGGTTTTGCTACTTCAGGTCTTTTAAACAAAATGCCTCAGTCTGCAATATTAGTACCAGCTCTCCAGTCCCAGTGGTTAATGATGCACGTAAGTATGATGATATTAGGCTATGGCGCTCTGTTATGCGGATCATTATTATCAATAGCTCTTCTAGTGATTACATTTCGCAAAGTCGGACCTACTTTTTGGAAAAAGAATATAAAAAAAAAATTTTTATTAAATAAATTATTTTCTTTTGATGTACTTTACTACATAAATGAAAGAAATTCTATTTTACTACAACAAAACAGTAATTTTCGTTTTTCTAGAAATTATTATAGGTATCAATTGATTGAACAATTAGATTATTGGAGTTTTCGTATTATTAGTCTTGGTTTTATCTTTTTAACCGTCGGCATTCTTTCAGGAGCTGTATGGGCTAATGAGACATGGGGTTCATATTGGAACTGGGATCCAAAAGAAACTTGGGCATTTATTACTTGGACCATATTCGCAATTTATTTACATATTAAAACAAATAGGAATGTTAGGGGTATAAATTCTGCAATTGTGGCTTCGATAGGTTTTCTTTTAATTTGGATATGCTATTTTGGCGTCAATCTTTTAGGAATAGGTTTACATAGTTATGGTTCATTTACATCGAATTAAATAAACCAGTAACAAAAAAAAGGACTCCAAATCCAAATAAAAAAAAAATAGCATCTATATCTAACTTCATATAAATTAATAAATCTAATTTAGTTTTACATCAAGAACCTTTTGAATCAAGTAGTACAATGATTCAAAAGGTTCTCACAATACAAAGACCAAAGACTTCTGATTACAATTCAATTTAATGCTTTTTTTTATTTCCTGAAAACTATCCATAAAAATAATTAGATAAAATGGATTCGACCTTGTCACTTGCTAAAGAGAGCACAAAATCAGGATAAATCCCAATACCAATTATGGGTAGAAGAATAGAGATTGAAAGGAATAACTCTCGGGGTCCAGAATCAAAAAAAGAAAAGTTTTTGACATTAATTAACTTGTATCCATAGAACATTTGGCGTGACATAGATAATAAATATATAGGAGTTAATATCATTCCAATTGCCATTACAAAAATAATTAAAATTTTGGAAATTAAGAAATATTTTTGGCTGGTAATTATTCCAAAAAAAACGATTAATTCTGCAACAAAACCACTCATGCCCGGCAATGCAAGGGAAGCCATCGATAAGATAGTGAACATTGTAAATATTTTTGGAATGGAGATAGCCATTCCACCCATTTCATCAAGATAAACAAGCCGAATTCTATCATAACTCGTTCCTGCCAAGAAAAAAAGTGCAGCGCCAATAAATCCATGAGAAATTATTTGTAAAATAACTCCATTAAGTCCAGGACCCGTTATAGAACTAATACCTATAATTATAAAACCCATATGAGATACAGAAGAATAGGCTATTCTCTTTTTTAAATTACGTTGACCGGGAGATGTTGAAGCTGCATAAATTATTTGGATTGTACCGACTACCATCAACCAAGGAGAAAACATAGAATGAGCGTGAGGTAATAATTCCATATTGATTCGAACCAACCCATATGCTCCCATTTTTAATAAGATTCCAGCGAGAAGCATACAGGTACTGTAATGTGCCTCACCGTGGGTGTCAGGTAACCAAGTATGTAAAGGTATAATCGGTGATTTGACGGCAAAAGCAATAAGAAATCCAATATAAAATAGTATTTCGAGTGTGACAGGATAGGATTGATTAGCTAAGAGTTCTAAATTGAATGTTGGTTCGTTCGAACCATATAAACTTATACCTAAAACTCCTATTAATAAAAAAATAGAACTTCCTGCCGTGTATAAAATAAATTTTGTAGCTGAATACAGACGTTTCTTTCCACCCCACATGGATAAAAGTAGATAAACGGGAATTAATTCTAATTCCCACATGATGAAAAAAAGTAGAAGATCCCGAGAAGAAAATGATCCTATTTGACCGCTGTACATTGCTAACATCAGGAAATGGAATAATCGGGAATCCCGAGTAACTGGAAAAGCCGCTAAAGTGGCTAAAGTAGTAATAAATCCCGTCAGTAAAATCGTTCCTATAGAAAGGCCATCTATTCCCATTCTCCAGTAAAAATCAAAAAAATTGATCCATTTATAATCTTCGGACATTTGAATTAATGGATCGTCCATTTTAAAATTATAACAAAAGGCGTAGGTCGTTAGAAGAAGTTCTAAGATACAAATGCATATAGTATACCATTTATTGACTTTATTTCCCCTATGCGGGAGAAATAACATTAATGAACCAGCAGATATTGGAAAAACAACAATTAGTGTTAACCAAGGAAAATCATTCGTGGTAAAGACAAGATACACCAGGTCCAAAGAACGCGTACTCAAAAACAATATATAAATAAAAAAATATAATTTCACTTTTTTGAGTACGCGTACTTGTCAATAAAAAAAATAAAATGTATTCCAAATTTATTCAAATGAGGTTTTCGGTAACGTATCAATAAGCTAGACCCATACTTCGAGTTGTTTCATGCCATAAATAAACTCGAACGCTCAAAAAATCCGTTGGACAGGCGGATTCACATCTCTTACAACCAACACAGTCCTCGGTTCTTGGAGCGGAAGCTATTTGCTTAGCTTTACATCCATCCCAAGGTATCATTTCTAATACGTCTGTAGGGCATGCTCGGACACATTGAGTACATCCTATACAGGTATCATAAATTTTTACTGAATGTGACATAGGATCGATAGTTTTTTGAATGTCATAAATTTTCAATCTAGTAAACTTCTAACTGAATGATATATTAAAATACTAGATGAAGCAATGATTTCCTTTACTATAATTTTTGTAATGAATTCTGGCTCAATTGAGAAAAAAATGGGGCTAAAATACTTTGATTTCTTAGATTTTCACAAATAAAATCTATTAGGTCATAACCTCTTATATATGCAAATTTCAATCTATAATTTTTTGATTTATGCTACTTATTTAATAAGGTCGATTGGTTGATGCGAGTTGATTTTCTGTTACGATAAATTGAGGAGACTATAGCTAATCCAATAGCTGCTTCAGCGGCTGCAATTGCTATAACAAAAATGCAGAAAATATCCCCTTTTAGTTGGGAATTATCAAAAAAATCAGAAAATGTTACGAAATTCATATTAACTGCATTGAGTATAAGTTCAAGACACATAAGAGCCCTAACCATATTTCGACTCGTGATCAATCCATAAAGACCAATCAAAAATAAATAGGCACTCAAAACAAGTACATGTTCGAGTATCATTCAGCAACTCCTTATCAATTTTGATTCATTTCAATATGAAAAATAATTCACCGGATTCAATCAACTAGAATATAACAAACAAGTACGAATCAAAACTATATTAGGTAAAAAAAAAATTCAAATATATATCAAATATAAAAATTGATATTTAAAATATGAAAGTAGTAGTCAATCAAATTTAATTGAATGAACGGAAAAAAATATCATAACATACACAAAGTTTTCTTTGGTCTTTACTAATTCGAACGTTTTTTATTGACGAGCCACAGAAATTGCACCTATCAAAGCAACTAAAAGAATTATTGAAATGAGTTCAAATGGAAGAAAAAAATCTGTTGATAAATGAATTCCTATTTGTTGACTATTACTTATTAAATCTTGCTCTAGAATCTGGTTTAATCTTGTAGTCCAAATAACCCCGTACCATGACGTATCGAGAATAGTAGACATTAATGAAAAAAGAATCGTTGTACAAACCAACGAAGTAATCCCATTCCCAACGGTCCACAGATTGAAATCTGTGGAATATTCTGAATCATTCATGAACATCACAGCAAATATGATTAAAACATTTACGGCCCCCACGTAAATAAGGAGTTGTGCAGCAGCTACAAAATGGGAATTTGATAGAATATACAATAAAGATATACAAACAAGAACAAATCCTAAGGAAACGGCTGAAAATATTGGGTTGGGAAGTAATACCACTCCCAGACCTCCTACTAGAAGACCGGATCCCAGAAAAACTAAAAGAAAATCATGTATTGGTCCAGGCAAATCCATTATATTATTAAAATAAGAAAAAAATCGAAATCCTTTTCATGACCTTATTAATTTAACCGGGAAATTTGTTTTTAATATGTTTCTAATAGAGTGAAATTAGAATCTAATGGATATGAATTGATGTAGATACAATTATTAAACAGTTGCTTTTTTTTTATTCTAAAGTGTATTTTCAACCTATCTATTTCAAGAAAGTAATTACGAATATATTATATTAAAATAAAAGAATGAGCCTTAATACTTAATATTATTATATAAATACAATACAAGTTTTTAATTAAATTCTTTATATAATTCAATATAATTCACAAATTTTGAATTCTTTTTTTAATCAAATTAATGGGTTTACCCATTTTTTGTTTGAGGTGAATTCAAAATTGTTCGAATAGTGTAATCGTCAATTACTGACATTGGTAAACGACCCAAAGCTATTTGATTATAATTCAATTCGTGACGATCATAAGTTGAAAATTCATATTCTTCAGTCATTGACAAACAATTTGTTGGACAATACTCAACACAATTACCACAAAATATACAAATTCCAAAATCAATACTGTAATTAAGCAATCGTTTTTTTCGAATATTAGTTTCCAATTTCCAATCAACAACAGGCAGATCTATAGGACATACTCGAACACATACTTCACAAGCAATGCATTTATCAAATTCAAAATGGATTCGACCACGGAAACGTTCCGATGTTATTAATTTTTCATAGGGATATTGAATAGTTACAGGTAAACGATTTGTGTGGGATAAGGTAATCATGAAACCTTGACCAATATACCTTGCAGCTCGCAGGGTTTGTTGACCATAATTCATGAACCCGGTTATCATAGGAAGCATATTGGAATTATCTATGAATAATTTTATCTTTGTTTCTTTCTCTTGTTTAAAACAAATAATGAATATGTTGGATTCATTTTCAATTTAGAGTGAAAAGAGTTGGAAAGAAGTTGTTAATAATAGATTACCAAGGGAAATAGGTAAAAGAAATTTCCATCCAAGATTTAATAGTTGATCCATTCTTAGCCTAGGTAAAGTCCATCTTGTTGCGATAGAAATGAACAAGAACAAATAAGTTTTAGCTAATGTAATAAAGATACCAATTGTTGTTCCAAAAATTTGATCCCTTTGAAATAGCTCCAGAATAGATATATACGGAATAGAAATATTCCAACCGCCTAAGTATAGAACTGTTACAAATAATGAGGAAATTAATAGATTTAGATAAGAAGCAACGTAAAATAAACCAAATTTGATACCTGAATATTCAGTTTGATAACCTGCTATTAATTCTTCTTCCGCTTCTGGTAAATCAAACGGTAACCTCTCGCATTCTGCTAGGGAAGAAATTAGAAAAATGATAAAACCTATAGGTTGACGCCACAAATTCCATCCCCAAAAACCATATTTTGATTGTGCCTCAACTATATCAACTGTACTTAAACTGTTAGATAATCCTAGTCGGTGATAACATTACTATTTTCACCGCTATTACAAAACCGTACATGAGGTCTTCGCCTCATACGGCTCCTCGGGGGCCATAAAGAAATCTAAGGACCAGATTAGTCTTATTTAGATGGATATGATGTGTTCTAAAATAGATTAAATATAAATATATCTGGGGTCCCGAATTATACCAATGGAATTCTGTCTGCTCAAATTCTAAGAATAAAAAAAAGCGCTTCGGAATTCATCTCATCCTTTACAAATTTCAATTTATATTTGTTGAGTAATAACTTAATCCTTTAATAAAATACTCCTTGTAAAAATAGGTATTTCAGCCCATCGTGGTTTTCGATTACGAAAAAGAATTAGACATCCTATTAGTTTATTATTCATGACAAAAATTCGATTTGATTTTCGAAATATATGAAAAAAAAAAAGATCCTTGTTTCGTTCCTATTCTTCTTTCTTTTTTAGAAAAAAAGTTGGTGGACTTATAAAATAAAAAATAAAGGATTATTTCGTTTCTGATAGTCATTACATTTATCGGTGGATAGGAGCATACTCTGAATCGGAATCTTGGGGAGTACTGTCTGATCATTTCTACTAATTTCAAGCCCCAATTAACCTTCTTTTTTTTTGTTATCTTATGTTATGCATAAATATCCTTTTGGTTAATCTCTATTACAAATTCTTTGTGTATTTTGGTGTTTCTAACCATCCACTCACTTTTACCTAATTGCCGCTCACTTTGTAATACATGTATGTTAATCTATATAACTGATAGTGAAAACGTCATACGGTTAATACTTTTAACCCGCTTCAAGCCAGGATGACTAATCAACCAACCTTGGGGTAAAGTGATTCTTACGCTTATGTTTATTTCCGTTTAACCTTTGTACATAGGAAATGAGACTCAATTTTTCTTTTTACTGCTAATTTCTGAGCAGTTTTTTTTCACTCATATATAACTATCAAATTCCTTTTATTAAGATTAACCCGAAAGAGAAATATATATATATTCTGTTTTTTAACTTATTCGTCTAGAAGAAACGGAATAGTAAAAATAAACGTTTATGTTTCAACGAATCGCACGTAGAGATATTGATAAAACACATAGAGTTAATGGTATTTCATAACTAATCGATTGGGCAGCAGCTCGCAGACCACCTAAAAAAGAATATTTATTATTTGATCCATATCCTGACATAAGAAGTCCAATAGGAGCAATACTTGAGATGGCAATCCATAAAAAAATCCCGATATTGAGATCCGCTAAAACAAGGTGATTGCTAAAGGGAATTATTGAATAACTTAGTAAAATTGAGATAACTGCTATAGATGGTCCAATACTAAATAAAGGAGTATTTCCTCTAGATGGACGAAGATTTTCTTTGAAAAGTAGTTTTGTCCCGTCGGCTAGAGCTTGAAGAATTCCCACCGGGCCGGCGTATTCAGGTCCAATACGTTGTTGTATCCCTGCAGATATTTCTCTTTCTAACCACACAATTACTAGTACACCTGTTATGATTCCCAATACAAGAGAAAATATAGGGATAAATATCCATATGAGTCCATAGACCTCTTTTAAAGATTCCAATCTAACAAAAGAATTTATCGTTTGGACTGCTGTTGCATAAATTATCATTTTAACGATCAACTTCTCCCATAATTATATCTATGCTACCGAGTATCGTCATAATATCAGCCAATTTCATTCTTTTAACTAGTTCAGGAAGAATTTGCAAATTAATAAAACCCGGTGGTCGGATTTTCCATCTCCAAGGAAAACCACTTTGATCTCCTATGAGAAAAATGCCCAATTCCCCTTTTGGAGCTTCAACTCTTACATAAAGTTCTTGTTTCGATAATTCAAAAGTAGGAGAAGGTTTTTTACTAATGAATCGATATTCAAAATCATTCCATTCTGGATTCCTTTTTCTATCAAAGCCTCGGCTTTCTAAATTCTCATATGGACCCCCCGGAAGTCCTTCCAGAGCCTGTTGAATAATTTTTATGGATTCTGTCATTTCGCTAAGTCGTACTAAATAACGAGCTAATGAATCTCCTTGTTTTTGCCACTGAATTTCCCATTCAAATTCATCGTAAGACTCATAACGATCAACTTTACGAAGATCCCATGGTATTCCGGATGCGCGTAGCATTGGTCCGGATAAACCCCAATTTATTGCTTCTTCCCCACCAATAATCCCAACTCCTTCAACCCGTTCTAAAAAAATAGGATTTCGTGTAATCAGTTTTTGATATTCAACAACCTCTGTTAAAAAATAATCACAAAAATCCAAGCATTTATCTATCCAACCATAAGGTAAATCAGCCGCTATTCCTCCAATACGAAAAAAATTATGCATCATTCTCATACCGGTGGCAGCTTCGAATAGATCATATACAAATTCTCGTTCTCTGAAAATATAGAAAAAAGGAGTCTGTGCACCAATATCTGCCATAAAAGGGCCAAGCCATAACAGATGAGAAGCTATACGACTCAATTCCAGCATAATTACTCTGATATAGCTGGCCCTTTTAGGAACTTGAATATTTCCCAATTGTTCTGGTCCATTTACTGTTATTGCTTCTGTAAACATAGTAGCTAAATAATCCCATCGCGTTACATAAGGTAAATATTGTATAATTGCTCGGTTTTCTGCAATTTTTTCCATTCCTCTGTGTAAATAACCCAATATGGGTTCACAGTCAACAACATCCTCACCATCTAGAGTAACAATTAAGCGAAGAACACCATGCATGGATGGGTGGTGAGGTCCCATATTGACTATCATAAGATCTTTTCCTGTAACTGGTCTCTTCATAAGTTTTTCCTTGATTCGTTCTGGCATGAATTAGATTGCTGAAAAAGAAGTTTATCAAAAAATTCAAGATCTAAAAAATTCACTAATTCACAATTTTTGAATTTAACGAGTTTTTAATTCCCGAATATTCAACTGATTTATTAATTCTTTATAACGTACTCTATTTTTTTTTGACAAATAAGCGAGCAGTCGTTGACGTTTTCCCAGAATTTTTCGTAGACCCCTCTGAGATAAATAATCTTTTCTGTGCAATTCCAAATGTGAAGTAAGTCGTCGTATCTTATTAGTGAAACTGAATACTTGAAATTCAACAGATCCCCTGCTTTCTTCTTTTTGTTCTTGAAATGAAATGAATGCATTTTTTATCATAAAAAGAAATCCTTCCCTTTTTAATATGAATTTAAAGATATTAATTTTACTGATCAGTAATAATAATGGTAGTTTTTTTGTACAAGGATCCGAATTGAATTATCAACTTCTTTCTTAATTCTTCATTTTATAAAAAAAATCTCAATTTAGATCTAAAAAAGGAGGATTCTGGTAATTTATTTATGGATCCGCTCTGATTGGTATCTATGTCATTGATTAAATTAATCTCATGTATAAAGATTGAATTTAAAACAATTCCTCATATTTGTGCATACAGTTGTTTTCATATACCGTAACTTATATATTATATATAGTAAAAAGGATCCAGCATTAATGAATTGGAAATCGCATATACATGTGTATTCTTATCATACTGAAATGATTTCCGTTCGTAGTATTAAACCAATAGCGATTCATACAAGCTAAATCTTCTAATCTAAAATTGGGCCAAAGAAAGGATTTTAATTTAATTAGGTTATTTTTATCCTTATCAAGATCTTTCTTTTTATGCAAAACTGTGGTCAAGTTTTGAATATTCTTATCAAATCTTGAATTTCTATCCCTCGCCTTTTTTTTTTTTAAGTTGAAACAAATTAGAATTCGAAATTCTCTACGTCGTTTAGGGGATAGAATATTTTCAGGGACAAAGAAATCATAATTATTTTTTTTTCGATTTACAGTTTTGTTTTGATATTTTGTAATGGATTTTTCAATTTTTTTTTTATCAATATAGCTTTTTTTTTTGTATCTTTTACTTATTTTGTGTTTATTTTTATGAACCAATGAAATACCTATGGTTCTATATATAATAAGTTGTCCATCGTTTTGTACAGACAAACGGACAGGTTCAATAATAAATATTCCTTTTTTCATTAATTTTGCAAAAGTCAAATTCGTCTGAATCATTAGAATGTCTAGGCTCAGCTCTCCTCTTTCAATAGAAGATATCGCTATTTCGTTTGGATTTTTTAGTCTAACCAAGAGACAGTATACTTTTATATTATGGAGAATTTTGTGATTAAAAAAACAATTCCATCGCAATTGAAAACGCGAATATCTTGTGAGAAATAAATTAAGTTCCGCTTCTGTATTGCTTTTGTATTGTTTTTTATTTTTACGTTTTTTTATCGTCGATTCTGCATAATTTTCTTCAATATTTTTTTCTTGGTTTGATAGAGCTGATTCAGGATTTCTTTTTTTTTCTTTATCTGATTCAAGCTCTACTTGACCGGCCGATTCTTTTTCTTCTTTATTTAGATTATAAAATCGAAGGGATTTTTTTTCATTTGATGGTATAAAACCTTTTTTCTTTCGAGTGATCTTTTTATTAACATTTATGTTTTCGTTAAAATTTAAAAGAAGTAATTTGATTGGTATGACCCACGGTTTCATTTTATATGTACTAGAAAAGAAGCAAAATTCTGGAAAGAAAAAAAATGCAAAATTTGTTATACGATGATTTAATATTTCTTCATTCATTCCCATCCAATCAAAAAAGAAACTTTTTTGATTGGCAAGACCCGTCTTAGTTATTTTATCAATTTTTTGATAATTTTGAACTTTAGTATTAATATATTTTTTTTTGCTCTTGGTATCAACCCAGGGCTCAATATTGACTTTTTTTGTAAACCAAAAGTTGAGAATTCTCCAATCCAAATATTTTCTATGCCGAATTTCCCCTATACCCCGAATATTATATTTTTCTAGAAAACAAGAGACTAAACAATTATCTAGAGCAATGCCTATAGACATGGCAAAATTTTTTTCTGTCGAATGAATAGATTTGTAACAAAAAAGATTATATATAGAATCTTTTTTAAAATTATGTTTTGGATTTAATAACGAGTCGGCCTCAAAAAAATTTGGTTTTTTGTAATTATCAAATTTCTTTTTTTCATATGAATCCTCTTTGGTTAAACTTGGATTTAGAACTAGAGAGTCTTGGTTTATTTTCTTTTTCCATTTTTGGGTTACTAATCTAGCCCATGCACTCTGAGGTAAATTGTATTGATAATGACTTCGTAACCAGTTTTTCCATTGATTTACTTCGGAATTAAAAAAGGTTTTATCTTTCAATTCATAATGAAAGATTCCTTGTTCTTGAAAAAAATCCTTTATTTGATTCTTAACAAAAAAGGATGTTATGCATATGTTATATTCAAGAACAACCTTTAATTTAGAAAAGTTACTAACTTGAATTTGTGATAATTTGTAAAATACATATGCTTGTGATAAAGAGCATAGGTCATAACTCCATTTTTTTTTATTGGGTATTAAATTTTTTATAGTCGAAATAAAATAAATGGTATTTTTTTTTTTATTAATTTTTTCTCCATTTTCTTCATTCTTGTAAATATATTTATCAAGAATTGTTTTTGTTGATTCAAAAAAAAGTTGTGTAGTAATTCTTGGAATATTAATGATACCTAGAAAAATAGCTATAGACAGTTGTTCGATGCAAAATTTTATAAAAAAAAAAGATTTACGAATTAATCGGGTATTTTTTCTTTTGAATGCCTGCAAAATTTTTTTTGATGACTCAATTATTTTAGAATCATAATGCAGTTTGTTACAACTATTAGTTAGGTTTTGTTTTTCTTTTGAAATTTCTTCTATTTGATTTCTGATTGTCTTTATTCTATGAATCAAATTTTTTATTTTGTTTTCGCTTAGTGAAGAATTTGTCCACTCCATGGATTTATTTTGAACAGATAGTTCATGAATTATCTGATTACTCATTATTGAATCTTTTTTAGTTTCATTTAATTCATATATTTCTCTCGGGCCAAATAATGGAATTAGATTTTGTTTTGAAAGGTCTTTTTTTTTTTCTTTTATAAAAAGAAAGTTTTTGAGAATCCAGTTTTTAATTTCTTTTGCGACTTTTCGGAAAATTGTTGCTCGTTCTTTGAAAATCCTTAAAACCAGAAAAGACTTAGTTTTTAATTTTTTGATTCTTTTTTTGAATTCTTTAGAAATAGGTTCAAAAAAAGAAGGCTTTTTTGGGGCAGAACCAAATGGTAGTTCGGTTTCCATTCCCCAAACTGTTAAAAAACAAAAATCATTTTTGTCTCCTTTGTCTTTTGTTTTTTTTAGTCGAGCCTTCTGAGATGATTGAAATTTAGATTTATGCCAAGGTTTAAGATAAAAAGGAAATAGGATTTTTATCTGAATACCCTCCGTTAACCAGTTTCTTGGAAATTCGGTTTCGGATATTTGAACCCCATTATACGTGCATTTAACATGCATTTCACGTTTCCAATCCTTTAAATCCTCAGACCACTCGGGAAATTGAAATAATAATATACGGACGCTATTTTTAATTATTATCAATAAAGGTAATATAATATATTTTCTAAGAATAGATTGAGTTACTAAGAGAGAACCTCTTATTATTTGAGCAAATAGGAAGCTATCCCAAGTTTCTGCAATTTCTATCCGTCTTTTTTCTTCTATTTTTGATTGTTCTTCTTCGTTTTTATCAATTTTTTTTTTTTTGTTTTTCCACATGAAATTGCTAAGAATTTTTTTTTTTAGCCCCCATATATCAAACGAAAAAAAAAAAAGTTTATCTATTCTATCAAAAAAAAGGGGGGAATGTACTTTTGCTTGAAAAAATTCCCAAATAACAGTTTTACGCCTTTGGGAACGCATGGATCCTTTAATTATCTCTCGACGAAAATCAGATTGTTGTGAATAACGGATCAAAGTCATTTCATCTTTTTGATCATAATTTTGATTATCTTTGAGATTAGTATAAATCTCGTTATATGGCTCTTTATCAGTAAAAACCACTAAACGTTTTGCTTTTCTTGAACGAATTCCAGGCTCCATTGGTACAGTTTCTTCATTTTCCCCTTCCAATTCTTCCAACTCACTTATTAATTTGTATGACCATTGAGGAACTTTTTTATTGATTTCATGGAAATCAATAAAATTTTTTATAAGAGTTTGATCATTTCTATCAGTTATAACGACATCAAATAAAAATTTGAAATTTTTTATTTCTTCTTCTGAATGAATTTTTTCTTCTTGGGGTTCTGAAAAAAAAGAACGTTTTTTCTCTATTGACAAAGATTTGCTATTAAATTGTTCGATTGTTTGCTCAAATTTGTGATAATTAATCTTCAGAAGTATACCATGAATCTTGTTTATCCAAGATCCTCCTATATTATTTTTTATATAGGTTTCGGTTATGATTTGGAATGGAGGTAATTTTTTAATTCTTCCCCGAGAGATCCCATGTAAAAATGGATCATAAATTTTAGGTAAATATTCTTTTTTAGTTTCGTTATGACAAAATCGAGTCGTTTTTTCCAGTATATTTTCAACAGACCGTTCTTTATCTAAAGCTTCAATTCGATTTA